TCTTAATTTAATATTTAATAAGAGTATTAATTTAATAAAACTTAATAAATTTTTTATGTGTGGTGATCAAGTAGTTATTTAATTTATAGGAATCAAAGTCAAAATCCGAAGAATGGATTTTGACTTTGGTAACATAAGATTGAATTGTAGAAAGAACCATCCGGATCGTTTTTTTATCGATATTCCTGGTTACTAATACTAACTAGGAAATCTCTATTAAACAAAAGAGTGAATTCTTTCAAAATAAAAGAGTGAATTCTTGGGGAGTTTTTAGGAAATACTTTAAAATTTTATTAAATTATGAAATTTATAAGACAAGAAAAGATAATAACTACTAATACGAATAATAAAAGGGTGGATTATCGTATATATATATTTCATGTAGAAACATGTAGAAAGATGAATTAGAAACATGTAGAAAGATGAATAGGTCCATTTATTTATATATTTATTGTATTTTATTTATTTATATATTTATTGTATTTTATTAATTAATATATATTTCTTAAAACATATACTTATAGACTCCCTATCCCTATTAAGTATATATATACTCACTTAGGTATACTTAGTATAATATAACAATTATATATGAATTATAAGATATCTTTATAACAATATAAGGATAAGGTTCAAATATAAAACAATAAATATAACAATAAATAACAGGTACAAATATTAAATCGAGGTACCCATTCTATGATAACTCTCAACAGTCTCCCCTCCATTTTTGTGCCTTTAGTGGGCTTAGTATTTCCGGCAATTGCAATGGCTTCTTTATCTCTTTATGTTCAAAAAAACAAGATTTTTTAGATACAACAAGGACAAATCTTATATATATATATTTTTTTTTCAAGACTTACTTGGATCATAACACGGATATCTAGTTAGTAAAATATGGTATAATATGCGGCTTCCTTCGGGCATAAGCTCTTATGTATGTGGAAACATGATAAATGAATTCTAACTATTTTCAAATAGATCGGGATCGGGGAGAATTGCTGAAATGTAAAGTCAATATATATGTATTAGGAAATCATATGAAAGGGATGTTATTATTTTAGTTTGGATCTAAGAAATTCGATGAATTATCCCTAAAGGTTCACATCATAATAGTGCTGGTTGATGAGAGTTACTTCGGAAACAAAAAAAAGTAAAAAAAAATTATTTTTGTTATTCTCCCAATTCCAATAAAATGCAACTAGGTCTAGTTAGAGTATGAGTTGGCGATCAGAACGTATATGGGTAGAACTTATAGCGGGGTCTCGAAAAACAAGTAATTTCTGTTGGGCCTTTATTCTTTTTTTAGGTTCATTAGGGTTTTTATTGGTTGGAACGTCCAGTTATTTTGGTAGGAATTTTATATCTTTATTTCCTTCTCAGCAAATAATTTTTTTTCCACAAGGTATCGTGATGTCTTTCTATGGGATCGCAGGTCTTTTTATTAGCTCCTATTTGTGGTGCACAATTTCGTGGAATGTAGGTAGTGGTTATGATCGATTCGATATAAAAGAGGGCATAGTGTGTATTTTTCGTTGGGGATTTCCTGGAAAAAATCGTCGCATATTCCTCCGATTCCTTATGAAAGACATTCAGTCCATCAGAATAGAAATTAAAGAGGGTATTTATGCTCGTCGTGTCCTTTATATGGAAATAAAAGGACAAGGAGCCATTCCCTTGACTCGTACTGATGAGAATTTTACTCCACGAGAGATTGAGCAAAAAGCTGCTGAATTGGCCTATTTCTTGCGTGTACCAATTGAAGTATTTTGAAAAAAGGAACTGAAGAATGAATACTTTGCAAGAGATAAAAAACTCAAGAATCATCTTTTTTTCTATAGCATAACTTAACTGAAGTTTCTTCAGAACGCTTACTCGAGCCAAAGCAAATGTATATGAAACAATTCTAAAACTAAATTGTTTATGTCCACAATTTTTTTTATGCGTATGTAAATCCACTTAACTCAATTCAGTAACAAATCTAAATGATAGATTCATCATATATCAAAACAAAACATTTCATCATAAAGTAAAGAATTTTTTTTCTAAATAGTTGATATTTTGATAGAACGGGAGTTCTTTCGTCTCGAAATCCGACTACTATTAATTTAATTTGAAGAGGGCTCTTTCTTATTCTATATTCTTTCTAAATTCAAGGACTAACCGCTGTACTGAATCACAAAAAAATCCGGAAATACATCGATGACTTGTAATAGAACTTATGCTTGATAGAAATATTAGTATCATATAGAGTCGACGAATGAGGTGCGTTCATTAAAAATTTTAAAATTCACAGACGAAAAAATGGCAAAAAAGAAAGTATTAATTTCCCTTCTATATCTTGCATCTATAGTATTTTTGCCTTGGTGGATCTCTCTCTCATTTAATAAAAGTCTGGAATCTTGGTTTACTAATTGGTGGAATACTAGGCAATCCGAAATTTTTTTGAATGATAGTCAAGAAAAGAGTATTCTAAAAGAATTCATAGACTTAGAGGAACTCTTACGTTTGGACGAAATGATAAAGGAATACCCGGAAACACATTTACAAAAGCCTCGCATCGAAATCTACAAAGAAACGATCCAATTGATCAAGATGCACAACGAGGATCGCATCCATACAATTTTACACTTCTCGACAAATATAATCTGTTTCGGTATTCTAAGTGGTTATTCTATTCTAGGTAATGAAGAACTTGTTATTCTTAACTCTTGGTTTCAAGAATTCCTATACAACTTAAGCGACACAATAAAAGCTTTTTCTATTCTTTTATTAACTGATTTATGTATAGGATTCCATTCGCCCCACGGTTGGGAATTAATGATTGGCTCTGTCTACAAAGATTTTGGATTTGCTCATAATGATCAAATTATATCCGGTCTTGTTTCTACTTTTCCAGTCATTTTAGATACAATTTTTAAATATTGGATCTTTCGTTATTTAAATCGTGTATCTCCTTCACTTGTAGTGATTTATCATTCAATGAATGACTGAAAAGTGATCGAATGAGCCAATTATAATATTTGTTACTTTGTACATAAGCAAAACATTCAAAATTGTACTTACTACCCATCCAAGGGATTCCTCCAATATTCCAGTAAAATTATTTATATTTAATATTTAAGTAAATAGCAAAATTATAGATAGGGAACTATACTTAGCGACCTACCTAATTTTATTGTAGAAATTTTCGGGATCAATGATTGGACCATGCAAACTAAAAATACCTTTTCTTGGATAAAGAAAGAGATTACTCGATCCATTTCCGTATCGCTCATGATATATATACTAACCCAGGCACCCCTTTCAAATGCATATCCCATTTTTGCACAGCAGGGTTATGAAAATCCACGAGAAGCGACTGGCCGTATTGTATGTGCCAATTGCCATTTAGCTAATAAACCCGTGGATATCGAGGTTCCACAAGCGGTACTTCCTGATACTGTATTTGAAGCAGTTGTTCGAATTCCTTATGATCTGCAACTGAAACAAGTTCTTGCTAATGGTAAAAAAGGAGCTTTGAATGTCGGGGCTGTTCTTATTTTACCCGAGGGGTTTGAATTAGCCCCTCCCGATCGTATTTCGCCCGAGATTAAAGAAAAGATAGGAAATCTGTCTTTTCAGAGCTATCGTCCCACTAAAAAAAATATTCTTGTGATAGGTCCGGTTCCTGGTCAGAAATATAGTGAAATCACCTTTCCTATTCTTTCCCCGGACCCCGCTACTAAGAAAGATGTGCACTTCTTAAAATATCCCATATATGTAGGCGGGAACAGGGGAAGGGGTCAGATTTATCCCGACGGGAGCAAGAGTAACAATAATGTTTATAATGCTACAGCAGCAGGTATAGTAAGCAAAATAATACGAAAAGAAAAAGGGGGGTACGAAATAACCATAGCGGATGCATCGGATGGACGTCAAGTGGTTGATATTATCCCTCCAGGACCGGAACTTCTTGTTTCAGAGGGCGAATCCATCAAACTTGATCAACCATTAACGAGTAATCCTAATGTGGGTGGATTTGGTCAGGGAGATGCGGAAATAGTACTTCAAGATCCATTACGTGTCCAAGGTCTTTTGCTCTTCTTGGCATCTGTTATTTTGGCACAAATCTTTTTGGTTCTTAAAAAGAAACAGTTTGAGAAGGTTCAATTGTCCGAAATGAATTTCTAGATCTGCGGATTTATCAACATCAAGCTCTAAAAAGAAACAAATTTTTGTTGGGAATTATGTATGATCAAAAAAATTTTGCTTATTTATATTCTTTATTCTACCGGATTTCGGGAATTACTTAATACCGCATTCCTGGTCATAGTATATTGTGAAGGCGACTGTTTTACTTAACTCTTCTTTATTTATTTTTCAATCCAAATTGAAACGGTATGATATAGAATGAATCAATAGTTTTCTATTTGACTAGAATCAAAACAAAAGATAAATAAGCGGAGAATAGAAACCTAAAGTATAAATGAGAGGAACAAAGGATTTTAGGGGAGATTGTTCGTCTCCTAGTCCTTGACACAAGAAACGGAATTTTACCCAACCCTTTCTTGTGTCGAATTAATAAAGATTCTCGATCCCGTTCGTAAAAAATGGATATTTGTAGTTTTCATTTTTTTTTTTTTATAGGTTTATTTTATCATAACCCTTTTTTAGATTTCTTACGTAACATAGTGGTAGTGGACAAATAAATATAGGTCAATTTATTGAGCAATATAGAACTTCTTCAATTTCAACGAACTTATAAAAAAAAATTTCACTTTTATTAGATTAAATATTTATTAGATTAAATGGAGTAAGGTTCTATTCTATTAGTATAGAAAGGGTTTGCATGATATCTGATTGATAGAAATATATTCTATTTATATATAATTGTGAGTCATCCAAAAAGGGTAAATCGAGTGATTCCTTCTTTGTTTTAAGTCTTGACAGATACTATTGAGTAACAGATGTTCTGAATCAATTAACGAAGTTCATTTTTTAAAAACATCATCAGAAAA